GACCAAATAGGATCGTCCAGTTCCTATAGAACCTATCACTAAAATACCCCTAGAAGGGGATAGGGCTAAGCGGAGCGAAAAGGGTTTTCCATGAGATGGGAAATGAGAACTATTAGCCCCACACGAGGTTTGTGAATAAGTGATTGTCTGATAATGAGCAAGGAATATCCGTCTTTCTGCTAAACAGGATCTATTGAACTCATAATTCATTAGATACTTTTTATGAATGTCAACTAAGTATCGTAAGTAAATGGATCCCGGTTGTTCAATCATTTGATAACCAGAGTCATTCTTTGATAAACGATCACTATGAGTCAGACTCAATAGAATTTGATCAATCCTTTTTTCCGTCGTTAAGGTGGAGAACTGAACCAAGAATTCTCTTTCTTCATCATCAATCGAATCACTGTTCGCGACCCAGGATTCTATTTTATCATCAATCCAATCACCGTTCACGTTTTTTCTTTTTCTTATCAATGAATAGATCTCTTTACTTGTACGACTTAGATGTCTCGTATTTCTCGAAAAAGTGATTCGATTGATGGGATTTGGTATGATACTGATGAGATCGATGAGATTGATATTCAAATATTTCTTCTTAGAACGTATTGATTTGACCCCATAAGCGGGACCACCACCCAATAGCATGTTGCCGCCAGAAGCAGAATCCCGTATTTCTTCCAGAGAATCTCCTAATTGTTCCAGAGCAACTAGAAAGAGATTCTTTAACCAGAAAGAATTCAGTTCAGATGTAGGATACCTATCCAGAAGTTTTCGCAACTCAATCATGTATGATGGAATCATCAAAGATTTGATCTTTTCTAACTCTGTCTGTAACTCACTAGAGGCTCGGAAAACAAAGAGAAGATGTGTACGAACGAGATATCCAGCAACAAGAAGAAGGAAAAGAATTGAATAGAGGAACTCCCAAGCATTTGGTGATCTCAGATGTGTCCATATCAATGGAATGGGTGACTCATTATTTCGATGAATCATTTCTTCGGACAGAAGAAGATTCTGTAAACACTTACTCGAACTCTCACTTATCAGATTCCGTTGTGGAAGAATCGACCACCACTTTTTCTTAGGAATTGGCCATGATATATCTGATCCATGCATAATATCATGAAAAACGGACACAAAATTTTGACTGCCACTTAGGGAATATTGAAAGGGAATATTCAATATCAAATAAATATTGTTTTTTAAGGTGAAATAAAGATATTTACACCCCGTCCAAGTAAGGAACCATGGCATATAGGTTTGGAACAAATTCCATTTTGAGAGATTTGAAAAAGCACTATCTCGTTGAAGGGTTCTACCTACTTCCCCCTTCTCAACGTTTTTCTTTAGACAAAGACTCAGTTCTTTCCTCTTTCCGGACAGCACATATTTCTCAAAACATGGAGTGTGAATCAAACCCATGTTTGAATTGAAACGGAGATAGTGATGCAAGTTTTTCCCTTCTGAATCAGATAGATTCATATCTGAAAGAAGCTGACAATAAGTTCTTTCAAAATTGACTATTTGTTCCTCTATTACAGGTGTTCCAGAAATGTCTGCAATCGAGTAAATAGGAACGGATGGATCGGATCGAATTGAAAAATGGAAAGATTTGTACAAGTTATACGTTTCGTTACCACTTTGTGGAACATTGTTAGGTATGAATATGCCAGATACCTGTGACTCAATTGGTGAAATAGTCTCTCTCTCTCCCAAAACATGTTTTTTTTTACCGAAACACAAAGAAACTATTTTGTTGCGAATGCACAAGATATTGGGGAATTGTGCATATGTAAAATCATAATTATGGATACGGGTCTTTTCCCCATAAAAATGGAATCCTTTGTTACAATAGAACCAGAAGCGATGGGGATGATTCAAGAATTGAAGTCTATTTGCTCTATAAAAAGAAGATATCAATGAACTTTTCTGAGGATTCAACCAATTGTTTCGATCGTGGGATATCATTGATAAATAGGAATCCGTGTTCTCAAAGGATTTCCTGCGATTTTTTCTAGTACGGAATGAATCAATCATGCACTTTTGTATCTTGTTGAACAAAAAAGGTAATATTGTTCCTGTATTGATTAAAAATTTCGATCTTTGGGAAGTATCATGATCATACAATAAGAAGGGTTTCAATTTATTCAAATAAACGATTTGAACACCTATTGATTCTAACAACTGATTGCCGGGTTGATCATTCAGACCTTTCAATTCATAGATGCGGATTTCGGCCCTATGAATGGAGATATTCCCGAGACTCACAACGAAAAAGGGAAATGACTTAGATAAAAAGAGAAGCGACTTGGACAAAAGGAGAAGTGACTTGGACAAAAAGAAACGAAGTGACTTGGACAAATCTTGTTTGTCGATAACCTCGGACCAATCAATCGAATATTGATTAATACGTAATCGATCGAACATTACTTGAAAACGGTGTTTCTGCTCAGAAACGAAATGCTCCAAATGTTCCTGGAAATTCTTGCTTCCATTGGAGCATTTGTATCTATATACATTAGGATCCAGATTCGTGGATCTCTCGGTTCGAGAAATAAGAGGATCGAACCACTTCTTCTTAATCTTTTTCAAATTGGATAAATGTTGGTTGATCTTATCTATTATTATAGTTAGATGATTCAGAATATCATTTCCTATTGGGTGCTTTTGAATTCCATATGCGAAGTTGCAACCGGGTCGATTCATTAAAAAGAATCGATTCAATACATTTCTTATGTACCCATAGGTACTATATTGGATTTGAATCTGATTTCGGATCAATCTATATTGATGGATCGCCTCCATTATGTTGTTGTGAGCAAATACCGCTATTTTTGGTTTTGGATCTTCCAAATCATTCCCGCAGGAGATCCGGACCGATTTTTTTTTTATCTTTCGATAAAAAGATTCATTCTCTTCATAAAAAATAGAAGATAGAACCAATAAAGATTTCTTTTTCGATTCATCCCCGGAGTTGAATACCTCATTCAATAATTTTCCGTAGGAATCAATAGACAAGCCAAATTCCTTATTATGATAGGCTAAACCCGGCTCGGTTATTGATAGAGTGAATAGATCTGCCATTTCTTGAAATGTCTCTTCTAATTCAAACTCGTGGTGCAACCTGTATCCCCTTTTGTTCCGATCATGGAATAGATGAAATAAATCAAAAAATGCATTTTCGTTTAAGAATGAAATCTTATTGGAACTGTCCATATCCGGTTCATCCTTCGGAACCATATCCCATCCCGGATCTGCTGCAATCGAATGAACTGAGGAGGTATTTTGTAAATACGTAATTATCTTGAATATATCAACTATTTCTTTATTTTCCGATCGCCTCGAGGGGACAAAAGAAACACCTTGTTGTTTCTTCAACAATTTCTGATCTATAGTCGACCTCTCGGTAGGATTCAAACCCAGATGAAGTTCTGACCATCTATCAGAGAAAAAAGAACGAATTGATCTTGTAGGATTCCCAAGAAATTCTTCTATTTCTTCTGGAAGCAGATGATTATTCATCTGCTTCTCACGTTCCGGGAATAGCCGAGCCATTGAGGAATATCCGGAAAGGTATTTTGAGAATCGATCTGATTTTATCTCTGTTCGTTCCGTTTGAAGAAAGGAAGTATCTAAAAGAATTGATCTTTCTTTTAGTTGCTGAATCTCCGTTTGATTGATCAATGTGTGATATTCCGAACCCTCATTACTAATGGAATTGAAAGGATCTATGGATTGATCAGAAAATCCTTTCGATTGGCTAGAATCCGTTACTTGAAAGAAAATGGATCTTATAGAACCATATTGAATATTTGACGATACATTCCGTACCTTGCTAAAAACCCGATTCCTGTTTACCAACCACGCATTGTCTAACCAAATCAAATTCTCTCTCGAGACGTTCCTCAAAAAATTCGATTTGTGCCGATTCTTCCCCCCAATAACGAAGAGATCTTGGCGGAATTGCCACATATGAAATTGAGCGCAATTTTGCAAAAAAATACCCCCCTTGTTTCTCGAGAGGAGAAGGGAAACATGTTCAATCTCGTTTGATTGAATAGTCGCCTCAGCTCCTTGTTGTTTGAAGAACCCCCCCTCATCAATTGGTCTTTTTTCACGAAAAGCAGGCATGAGATAACAAATCAAATGTTTCACTAAAATTTCGAATAGCTGTCCCGAATTCAAGTTGATTATGTTTCGCTTCTTACTCGGAGAAAGGCGGTCAAAGAATTTCCAATCATGGTCCTTGCGGATCGGATCATTCGTATAGGATACAAAAAAAAACTCCAGATATTTTATATCTTTCTCTTTGAATGAGATCTCAATTCCAGCCGCAATTTCATTCGATATCTTACAGCTGGAATTCCTCTTTTTTACGATCGCATTCCTCCATCGCCGCGAACCCCAGTTAGATTCAGACATTATACACTTTTTAGTTATTGGAAGAACCCAAGTACTTTCTTTCGGATCCATGAAACAACTCTCATAGATCTTTTTCCCTTTTGGAAGATACAGGAGCGAAACAATCAACCTATTGAGATTGGAAGACCAAAGGGATTCTTTCAATGTATAATTTGGGGGTCCAATGGAACGCAGAGGTTTAGGAAGAATCCCCATCAAATAGATATTTTTTATTTCGGCCCTATTTCGATTGTATATAAGGACCGCTACTACAAGTACAAGCAGTACTACACCTTTGATCGTGCAATGTCGACGAATTGAACCCTGTGAATCACGTAAAATTGGGACACTCAAAGTTCGGGAATCAAAAAGTTTTATAAAGCGCTCTTGGTGGAAAAAAAAGGAAGTGAAAGATTTCACTGAATCGGGTTGGATCCATGAATCCAAGAAATCGTGAGAATTCTTGATTTCTCTCAATTCGAAGATCCAGGATTTGAATTGATGTCCTCTCATTTCATTGATTCCTCCTAAAGAATCCAAAAGAATCTAAGTGAATTGAATTTGGGTCACTTGCGATGTACAATGACCCCAGTGAA